TACACCAATGAACAAAAAAAAAATAACTTAACCAAGGAATTTATAAATAGAATAGAAATTTTAGATAAAGGATCTCTTTTTCTGAATGTACTTGAAAAAAGGACTCAATTGTGTACTGGTAAGACTAAAAAAAAATACTTACCTAAAATATACGATCCTTTCTTGTATGGACCTTATCGTGGACGAATCAAAAATCGTAGAAGAATCAAAAAATTATTTTCAACTCTAATCCTAAATGAAACTTATATCAAAAATAAGATAAGAACGAGTTGGATAAATAAGATTCACAGTCTACTCCTTACTAATGATTATCAAGAATTTGAACAGACGATAGACAGATTTAATCAAAAATCATTTTCAACAGAAAAAGTCCGGTCTTTATTTCCAAAACACAAACGAAAGCAAATTGATTCAGAAAACCGAATCCCAATTTTCAAATTTTTATTCGATGCAGTTATAACCGATCCCAACAATCAAAGAATTAGAAAAAAATCAATTGGAATAAAAGAAATTAGTAAAAAAGTTTCCCGGTGGTCATACAAATTAATCGATAATTTAGAACAAGAGAATATGATATACTCCGGACGTGTACCGGAGGAGTATGAAATTCGTGCACGAAAATGCAAACGTCTAATGCTTTTTACTGAGAAAGGGTCAATTTTCCCTATTTATACTAATACTAAATCTAGTGATCAAGTGGAGGAGGTGAGTTTGCGACGTTATCCGGAACAATCGGATTTTCGTCGAGGTATAATCAAAGGTTCCATGCGCGCACAAAGACGTAAAACCGTAATTTGGGAACTAGTTCAAGCAAATGCCCATTCCCCTCTTTTTTTGGACAGAATAGATAAAGCGTTTTATTTGAATATTTCCGCACCGATAAAAGTAATTTTTAAAAATTGGATGTGGAAAAATAAAGACCAAAAATTTTCTGATTATACAAACGAAAAGACAAAAAGAGAAAAATACAAAAACAACAAAACAGCAAGTAGTGAAATAGCGGACAACTGGGAAATCCTTGTTTTGGGTCACGCAGTAAGAGGTTATGTATTAGTAATCCAATCGATTCTTAGAAAATATATTATATTACCTTCATTGATAATAGCTAAAAATATTGTCCGCATACTATTATTACAAAATCCCGAGTGGTCCGAGGATTTAAAGGATTGGAGTCGGGAAATGCATGTTAAATGCACCTATGATGGTGTTCAATTATCCGAAACAGAATTTCCGAAAAACTGGTTAACAGAGGGTATGCAGATAAAGATTCTATTCCCGTTTCGCCTGAAACCCTGGCACAGATCTAAGATAGAATCCCCTGATAAAGATTCAATAAATGAACAAGAAAATGATTTTTGTTTTTTAACAATTTGGGGACTGGAAAGCTACCGGATTTGTGGTTTTCGCCAAAAACAATCTTCGTTTTTTGAACCCATTTTTCAAGAACTCAAAAAAAAAATTATAAAATCGAAATTTATAGTTTTAAGAGTTTTAAAAAAACGAATAAAATTGCTTCGAAAAATCGCAAAAGAAACCAAAAAATGGGTCATGAAAAGGATTCCATTTCTAAAACGAAGAAAAAAAGGAATCTTAAAAAGAAACTTATTTACATTGAAAGAAAGAGAAACATTGAAAGAAATCGATGAATTGCACGAAACTAAAAAAAATTTAATTCAGATGATTCACGAATCGTCTATTGAAATTTCATCTCTGGATTGGACAAATTTCTCACTGATAGAAAAAAAACTGCAAAATCTGACTAATAGAACAAGCATAATCAAAAATGAAATAGATAAAATAAAAAAAAAAAAGAAAAAAGGATCACTAACTCAAGAAATAAATATTAGTTCGAACAAAACAAGTTATTGTGCTAAAATATTAGAATCATCAAAAAAAATTTGGCAGATATTAAAAAAAAGAAATACTCGATTAATCCGTAAATACAATTTTTTTATAAAATTTTTTATTGAAAAGATATACATAAATATTTTTCGATCTATCTTTACTATTCCAAGAATCAATGGAAAATCTTTTCTTGATAAAAACGTCTACAATAATGAAGTAAATCAGGAAATAATTAATAAAACAAATCAAAATAAAATTAACTTTATTTTGACTATAAAAAAATCACTTTCTAATATTAAGAATAAGAATTCAAAGATTTCTTGTGATTTATCGTCTTTCTCACAATCACAAGCATATGTATTTTACAAATTGTTTCAAACCCAAGTTATTAACTTTTATAATTTAAGATTCATTCTTCAATATCACGGAACATCTCTATTTCTTAAGAATGAAATAAAAGATTTTTTTGAAAAACAAAGAATATTTAATTACGAATTAAGACATAAACCTTTTTTGAATTTTGGAATGAATGAATGGAAAACCGGGTTAAGCAGTCATTATCAATATCAACATGATATATCTCCGATTAGATCGGCTAAATTAGTACCACAAGAATGGCGAAATAGAATCAATCAACAATGTATGGTTCAAAATAAGGATTTAACTAAAAGAGATTCATATGAAAAAAATGAAAAAAACAGATTAACGCATTGCGAAAAACAAAATTTTTTTGAAGCAGACCCATTACGGAATCAAAACTCTAAGTTTAAAAAACACTGTAGATATGATCTTTTATCATATAAATCGATTAATTATGAAGATAAGAAAGACTTGTATATTGATAGATCACCAGTCCAAGTAAATAATAAAGAAGAATTTTTTTATAATTACAATATTTTTTATAATTACAATATAAAGAAAGGCAAATTATTTGCTATGTTGGAAGGTATCCCTATCAATAATTATCTAAGAGAAGATGATATTATGGGTAGGGAGAAAAATTCGGATAGAAAATATTTTGATTGGAGAATTCTCAATTTTTGCCTTAGAAATAAGGTCGCTATTGAATTCGGGGTTGATTGGAGGAGAATGAATGAAGAAAGACTAAGTCGGCCTATATCAAACCAGGAGCTTTGGTTCTTCCCAGAATTCGTGCTACTTTGGAATGCATATCGAATGAAACCCTGGATCATACCAACCAAACTGCTTTTTTTCAATTTTAATGGAACTGAAAATTGGAAGAAAAATATAATTATAAAGAAAAAAGCAGATCTTTTTGTATCATACCATCAAAAAAAATATCTTGACTTTGTGAATCAAAGTCAAGAAGAAAAAGAACCCGCAGGCCAAGGGAATCCGAGATCAGATGCACAAAAGCAAATAAGTCTTGGATCAGTTCTCTCAAACCAAAAAAAAGATGTTGAAGAAAATTATACGGGATCGGACATAAAAAAACCTAAAAACAAAAAGCAATACAAGCGAAACACAGAAAGAGAACTTTATTTCATCAATACAGAAGTAGAACTTGATTCCTTCTTAAAACAAAATTTGTGTTTTCAGTTGAAATGGGGTGATTCTTTAAATCAAAGAATAATCAATAATATCAACATGTATTCTTTCCTGATTCGACTGAGAAATCCCAAAGAAATTGCTATATCCTATATTGAAACGGAAGAAATCTGTCTGGATATTTTGACGCTTCAAAAGGATTTAACTCTTCAAGAATTGATGGAAACGGGAATGTTGATTATCGAACCCCTTCGTCTGTCTGTAAAAAATGATGGACAATTTTTTATATATCAAACCGTAGGTATTTCATTGGTTCATACGAATAAGCACAAAATTACTAAAAGATACCGAGAAAAAGGATATATTGATAAGAAAAATTTTGATGAATCCATTGCAAGACAGCAAAAAATGACTGGAAGTAGACACAAAAATCATTATGATTTGCTTGTTCCTGAAAATATTTTATTCCCTAAACGTCGCAGAGAGTTGAGAACTCAAATTTGTTTCAATTCAAAGAATCGAAAGGGTATGCATAGAAATCCAGTATTTTTTATTAAAAACGTAAAAAACGACGGTCACACTTTGGCTAAAAGCAAAGATCTTGCTAGAGAGAAAAATAAACTAATTAAATTAAAGTTCTTTATTTGGCCCAATTATCGATTAGAAGATTTAATTTGTATGAATCGTTATTGGTTTAATACCAATAATGGCAGTCGTTTCAGTATGGTAAGGATACATATGTATCCACGATTGAAAAGTCGTTAATAGTACGTTTTTCCTATCTATCATATCCCATGTTTGGGATATGAAAACAAAGAAATGTACACATGTCTTGTCTTAGATTCCAGTCTGATACATGATACTCATTTAATTATATACATATCAAAATTATATACATATCAATTAGATCCATAAATGAATCAACAAAATCTTTTTTTTTAGGTCTAAATTTTTCTCTTTTGCATAAATATACCATCCTTTTGGATCCGTAATCAACTTGAAAATTGGATTGATTTATTATTGATTCTCTAGGACGTTCATAACGAACTTAAGATTGTTGTATATATTAAATTCAAGTAACTAGCATTATTATTACTGATCAGTAAAATTCATATTAAAAAAAAAAGGGGGATTTTGTTTTATGGTAAAAAATTCATTTATCTCAGTTATTTTTCAAGAAAAAAAAGAAAAAAACAGCGGATCGGTTGAATTTCAAGTATTCCGTTTCACCAATAAAATCCAAAGACTTACTTCACATTTAGAATTGCACAGAAAAGACTATTCATCTCAAAGGGGTCTACGGAAAATTCTGGAAAAACGCCAACGTCTCCTAGCTTATTTGTCAAAGAAAAATAGAGTACGTTATAAAGAATTAATTAGTCAGTTGAATATTCGGGAGTCAAAAAATCGTTAATTTAAAAAACAATTTTGAATTATTTGATTTATTCGATTTTGAATCTTGATGAACTTCTTATCACTTTCAACAATTCATGTAAGAATGAATAGAGGAAAAACCTATGAGTATACTAGCTACAGGAAAAGACTTTATGATAGTCAATATGGGACCTCACCACCCATCAATGCACGGTGTTCTTCGTCTCATCGTTACTCTAGATGGTGAGGATGTTATTGACTGTGAACCAATATTGGGTTATTTACACAGAGGAATGGAAAAAATTGCGGAAAACCGAACAATTATACAATATCTGCCTTATGTAACCCGTTGGGATTATTTAGCTACGATGTTCACAGAAGCAATAACTGTAAATGGACCAGAACAGTTGGGAAATATTCAAGTACCTAAAAGAGCTAGCTATATCAGAGTAATTATGTTGGAGTTGAGTCGTATAGCTTCTCATCTGTTGTGGCTTGGCCCTTTTATGGCAGATATTGGTGCACAGACTCCTTTCTTCTATATTTTCAGAGAAAGAGAATTAGTATATGATCTATTCGAAGCTGCCACCGGTATGAGAATGATGCATAATTATTTTCGTATCGGAGGAATAGCGGCTGATTTACCTCATGGCTGGATAGATAAATGTTTGGATTTCTGCGATTATTTTTTAACCGGGGTTGTTGAATATCAAAAACTTATTACGCGAAATCCTATTTTTTTAGAACGAGTTGAAGGGGTAGGAATTGTTGGTGGAGAGGAAGCAATAAATTGGGGTTTATCAGGACCAATGCTACGAGCGTCTGGAATAGACTGGGATCTTCGTAAAGTTGATCATTATGAGTCTTATGACGAATTTGATTGGGAAGTCCAGTGGCAAAAAGAAGGAGATTCATTAGCTCGGTATTTAGTTCGAATCGGTGAAATTACGGAATCCATAAAAATTATTCAACAGGCTTTGGAAGGAATTCCGGGAGGACCCTATGAGAATTTAGAAATCCGATGCTTTGATAGAGAAAGCGATCAAGAATGGAATGATTTTGAAGACCGCTTCATTAGTAAAAAACCTTCTCCTACTTTTGAATTGCCGAAACAAGAACTTTATGTAAGAGTCGAAGCCCCAAAAGGAGAATTGGGAATTTTTCTGATAGGAGATCAAAGTGGGTTTCCTTGGCGATGGAAAATTCGCCCGCCGGGTTTTATCAATTTGCAAATTCTTCCTCAATTAGTTAAAAGAAGAAAATTGGCTGATATTATGACGATACTAGGTAGTATAGATATCATTATGGGAGAAGTTGATCGTTAAAATGATAATTGATACAACAGAAATACAAGATATCAATTCTTTTTCCAGATTGGAATCCTTAGAAGAGGTCTATGGGATCATATGGATGCTTTTCCCTATTTTGACTCCTGTATTGGGAATCATAATAGGTGTACTAGTAATTGTGTGGTTAGAAAGAGAAATATCCGCAGGAATACAACAACGTATTGGGCCTGAATACGCCAGCCCTTTGGGAATTCTTCAAGCTTTAGCAGATGGGACAAAACTACTTTTCAAAGAGAATCTTCTTCCATCTAGAGGAAATACTTTTTTATTCAGTATTGGACCATCTATAGCAGTCATAGCAATTCTACTAAGTTATTCCGTAATTCCTTTTAGTTATAACCTTGTTTTAGCTGACCTCAATATCGGTATTTTTTTATGGATTGCCATTTCAAGTATTGCTCCTATTGGACTTCTTATGTCCGGATATGGATCAAATAATAAATATTCCTTTTTAGGTGGTCTGCGAGCAGCTGCTCAATCGATTAGTTATGAAATACCATTAACTTTATGTGTTTTATCAATATCTCTACGTGCGGTTCGCTAAAACCTAAACTTTTCTTTTTCCTATTCTTTTCCTTTTCGCTATAGAAAAAAAGAAATTGAATAGATATCTTCATTTTTTTATTCATTTATTCTTTAGGTTAATAAAGGAAATTAGATAGTTATATATGAGTGAAAGAAAACAACTTCTAAATTTGCAGTAAAGTGGATTGAGTCTCATTTCCTATGTACAAGAATTAAGGGGAAGTAAACAAAACAAAAGTGGAAGAAGCCCTTTACCCCAAGATTGGTTGATTGATCATCCTAGCTTGAAGCGGGTTTAAAAGATCAACCATATGGAATTTTCACTAGCGGTTGTATGTATTACAATACATATATTCCAAAACAGGAGATTGAAAAAAAAAAATGGGTGGATAGTAAGGAACACCAAAATACACACAACGGATTAGTAATGGAGGTTATGTAAATTATCTAAAAGGATACTTCGGCATAACATAAAAAGAATACTAATTGGGGCTTTAAGTTGGTAGAAATGATCAGGCAGTACTCCCCACAATTCCGATCCAGAGTATACTGCTATCCACCAATTAAAGAAATGACTATCAGGAACGAAATAATCCTTTACCTTTTTTTAAGCCCCCCCTTTTCTCAGAAAGAAGAAGAGGAACAAAAAAAGTAGAAAAAATAAAATACAATCAAAAAAATAAAAAACGGGATACTTTTATTCTGTCTTTCATATATTCATAGAAATCAAATTGGTGTCATCATTCATGAACTAATGTAATGTCTAATTCTTTTTCGTAATCGAAAATAAAAGGATGGGTTGAAAGATCTATTGATATTTCTACAAGGAGTATTTTATTGAAGGGTTAATTAAGTTATTACTCAACACAGAAAAATTGAAATTATTAAAGGATGAGATTAATTCAGAAATCCTCTTTTTTTTTATCCTTCTAGCAGACAGAATTCCATTGGTCTAATTGGGGACCCTACGCTAAATTTTGACTCTATCCACCCTATACCCATATCAAGATAACTAATACTGAACCGGTCCTTACATTTATTTGTGGCCCTGAGGAGCCGTATGAGGTGAAAATCTCATGTACGGTTTTGTAATAGCGATGGGAACAGTAATGTTCTCACCGACTATGATTATCTAACAGTTCAAGTACAGTTGATATAGTTGGGGCGCAATCCAAATACGGGGTTTGGGGGTGGAATTTGTGGCGTCAACCTATAGGGTTTATCGTTTTTCTAATTTCTTCCCTAGCGGAATGCGAGAGATTACCTTTTGATTTACCAGAAGCAGAAGAAGAATTAGTAGCAGGTTATCAAACCGAATATTCAGGAATCAAATTTGGTTTATTTTACGTTGCTTCCTATCTAAATCTATTAGTTTCCTCATTATTTGTAACAGTTCTTTACTTGGGCGGTTGGAATCTTTCCATTCCATATATATTTGTTCCTGAGCTATTTGAAATAAATAAAGTGGATGGAATCTTTGGAACGACGATTGGTATCTTTATTACATTAGCTAAAACTTATTTGTTCTTGTTCATTTCTATTACAACAAGATGGACTTTACCTAGACTAAGAATGGACCAACTATTAAATCTTGGTTGGAAATTTCTTTTACCTATTTCTCTCGGTAATCTATTATTAACAACTTCTTCCCAACTTCTTTCGCTGTAACGAAAAAAGTCAATACTATATTTACATTTACCGCTTGTCTCAAACAAGAGAAAGAAAAAAACTCAAATTATTCAAAGATATTTACGATATGTTCCATATGGTAACTGGATTCATGAATTATGGTCACCAAACAATACGAGCTGCAAGGTACATTGGGCAAAGTTTCATGATTACCTTATCCCAAGCAAATCGTTTACCTGTAACTATTCAATATCCTTATGAAAAATTAATCACATCAGAGCGTTTTCGTGGTCGAATCCATTTTGAATTTGATAAATGTATTGCTTGTGAAGTATGTGTTCGCGTATGTCCTATAGATCTGCCTGTTGTTGATTGGAAACTGGAAACAGATATTCGAAAGAAACGATTGCTTAATTACAGTATTGATTTTGGAATTTGTATTTTTTGTGGTAACTGCGTTGAGTATTGTCCAACAAATTGTTTATCAATGACTGAAGAATATGAACTTGCTACTTACAACCGTCATGAATTGAATTATAATCAAATTGCTTTAGGTCGTTTACCAATATCAGTCATTGACGATTTTACAATTCGAACAGTTTTGAATTCGCCTCAAAGAAAAAATGGGTAAACCTCTTAATTTCCAATTACTAAGGTGATGAGAAGTACAACTTAATTTGTATTGAAAGTCTATTAATATATACATATACATAATTTTTTCGAACTATATAGTTTCAATTTCAAATTGCTATTTCGAATAAAGAAAAGAACAAAATTGATGCAATAGCTCTACTGTACTCGCATTAATTTCTACTTAGTAGATTAGAATTTAATTCAATTGGGAATGCCTCATAAAAAAAATTTCCTGGTCGGTTCAATAAGGTCATGAAAAACATTTCGATTTATTTATCTCTTATTTTAATATAATGGATTTTCCTGGACCAATACATGATTTTCTTTTAGTTTTTCTGGGATCGGGTCTTATATTAGGAGGTCTGGGAGTGGTATTACTTACTAATCCAATTTATTCTGCCTTTTCTTTAGGATTGGTTCTTGTTTGTATATCCTTATTCTATATTCTATCAAATTCCCATTTTGTAGCTGCCGCACAACTCCTTATTTACGTAGGGGCTGTAAATGTTTTAATCATATTTGCTGTAATGTTCATGAATGGTTCAGACTATTCCAACGATTTTCATTTTAATCTTTGGACTATTGGTGATGGGGTTACTTCCCTGGTTTGTACAAGTATTTTTTTTTCACTAATCACTACTATTCTAGATACGTCGTGGTACGGGATTATTTGGACTACACGATTCAACCAGATTATAGAACAAGATTTGATAAGTAATAGTCAACAAATTGGAATTCATTTATCAACAGACTTTTTTCTTCCATTCGAACTCGTTTCAATAATTCTTTTAGTTGCTTTGATAGGTGCAATTGCTGTTGCTCGTCAGTAAAAAATCTTTCTAACGAGCAACAGCAATCCAAATTTAACCTTTTTCTGTGTTATCACATCCATTTCCCTTCAATTCTAGTTGAATACTATTCATGTATAAATATATAAATAGAAAATGAAAATTGAAATTGTTTTATTCGATATATTACCAATATAGTTTTTTGTTCCATACTTGTTAGATTCTAAGCAATCAAATTACTTGAATTATTGTTCATATTGAAATAAATCGAAATCGGTAGGGAGTTGGTCAATGATGCTCGAGCATGTACTTGTTTTGAGTGCCTATTTATTTTCTATCGGTATCTATGGATTAATTACAAGCCGAAATATGGTTCGGGCTTTGATGTGTCTTGAACTTATACTAAATGCAGTTAATATAAATTTCGTAACATTCTCTGATTTTTTTGATAGTCGACAATTAAAAGGAGATATTTTCTCAATTTTTGTTATAGCTATTGCAGCCGCTGAAGCAGCTATTGGATCAGCTATTGTTTCCTCAATTTATCGTAACAGAAAATCGACTCGTATCAACCAATCAACTTTGTTGAATAAGTAGTATTTAGAATAATAGTCATCAATTCGACTTAGCATATATAATATGTCGTAACCTCGATCAGGTTTGTGAAACTGGAAGAAATCAAAGTATCCTTGTTCCCTTTTAGGAGTTGATCCAGAAGTGGATTAATTAGAAAAATTCTGGTAAATCATTGATTCATCTGGTGTTTAAATATATGATGTTTGCAAATTGACTAGATCGAAAATTTAAGAGTTCAAAAATTGATAGATCCAATGTCACATTCAGTAAAGATTTATGATACATGTATAGGGTGTACTCAATGTGTCCGAGCTTGCCCCACGGATGTATTAGAAATGATACCTTGGAACGGATGTAAAGCAAAGCAAATTGCTTCAGCTCCAAGAACAGAGGACTGTGTTGGTTGTAAGCGATGTGAATCCGCCTGTCCAACAGATTTCTTGAGTGTTCGAGTTTATTTATGGCATGAAACAACTCGAAGCATGGGCCTAGCTTATTGATACGTTCCCGAAAACCCCACTTGAATACATTTTGAATACAGTTTATTTTTTTTTTACCGATTACTGACAAAACCCGTACTCGAAAAAGAAAAACAAAATAAGAATATATTCTCTTTTCGAGCACGGGTTTTTATGGTCCAAGTGTATCTTGTCTTTACTACGAATAATTTTCCTTGGTTAACAATAATTGTAGTTTTTCCGATAGCCGCGGGTTCTTTAATTTTCTTTCTCCCTCATAGAGGAAATAAGGTGATTCGGGGGTATACTATATATATATGTGTCTTAGAACTCCTTCTAACGGCCTATGCATTCTGTTATCATTTCCGATTGGACGATCCATTAATCCAGCTGGCAGAGGATTATAAATGGATCAACTTTTTTGATTTTGACTGGCAATTGGGAATAGATGGACTTTCCGTAGGACCTATTTTACTGACGGGATTTATTACCACTTTAGCTACTTTAGCGGCTCGGCCAGTTACTCGGAATTCCCGACTATTCCATTTCCTGATGTTAGCGATGTACAGTGGTCAAATAGGATCATTTTCTTCTCGGGACCTTTTACTTTTTTTTATCATGTGGGAGTTAGAATTAATTCCCGTTTATCTACTTCTATCCATGTGGGGTGGAAAGAAACGTCTTTATTCAGCTACAAAGTTTATTTTGTACACTGCAGTAGGTTCTGTTTTTCTATTAATAGGAGTTTTGGGTATCGGTTTATATGGTTCCAATGAACCAACATTAAATTTCGAAACATTGGCTAATCAATCGTATCCTGTGGCGCTGGAAATAATATTCTATATTGGATTTCTTATTGCTTTTGCTGTCAAATCACCGATTATACCCTTCCATACATGGTTACCAGATACCCATGGAGAGGCGCATTACAGTACTTGTATGCTTTTAGCCGGAATCTTATTAAAAATGGGGGCGTATGGGTTGGTTCGGATCAATATGGAACTATTAACGCACGCTCATTCTATATTTTCTCCCTGGTTCATGATAGTAGGTACAATGCAAATAATTTATGCAGCTTCAGCATCTCCTGGCCAACGGAATTTAAAAAAAAGAATAGCTTATTCCTCCGTATCTCATATGGGTTTCATAATTATAGGAATTGGCTCGATAACCGATACAGGACTTAACGGAGCCATTTTACAAATAATTTCTCATGGGTTTATTAGTGCTGCACTTTTTTTCTTGGCAGGGACGAGTTATGATAGAATACGTCTTGCTTATCTCGACGAAATGGGCGGGCTGGCTATCCCAATTCCAAAGATATTCACGCTATTCAGTATCTTATCGATGTCTTCCCTTGCATTACCGGGCATGAGTGGTTTTGTTGCGGAATTAATAGTATTTTTGGGAATAATTACCAGCCAAAAATTTTTGTTAATGACAAAAATACTAATCACTTTTGTAATGGCAATTGGAATGATATTAACTCCTATTTATTCATTATCTATGTCACGACAAATGTTCTATGGGTACAAGTTATTGAATGTCCCAAACTCTGATTTTTTTGATTCTGGACCACGAGAGTTATTTGTTTTGATCTCTATTCTTCTACCCGTAATAGGTATTGGTATTTATCCGGATTTCGTTCTCTCACTATCAGTGGACAAGGTCGAAGCTATTATATCTAATTTTTTTTTTATAGATAGTTTTCATGAATAAAACAAAAAAAATCAAAAAGCAATCCCGTTTTTTTTTTTTAAATAGTTCGTTGTCCAATGAAAAAAGAAGTCTTTTTTCTTTAAGTTAAATAAAAAAAAGAAGTTCAAAAAATTGAATTTGAATTGTGAACCGACGCCTTTGGCGTTTGTAAGAACCTTTTGAATCACCCGCACTACTTGATTCAAAAGGTTCTCGGCGTCTTACACTACGTTTCGTTTTGATATATGTGTTGTCCTATGTTTGTATTTATCAAGCCCTTTCTTCAATTCAAGTAGATGTTAATTAAATGAACCATAACTATGTAACCCTATTCCTAATAGATTGACTCCAAAATAGCATATCCAAATTATAAGAAAGCCGAGAGAAGCCACAATTGCAGAATTTACACCTTCAAAATTTGTATTTGTTCGAGTATGTAAATAAATCCCGAAGATAGTCCAAGTAATAAATGCCCAAGTTTCCTTGGGGTCCCAATTCCAATATGATCCCCATGCCTCATTAGCCCATACTGCTCCCGAAAGAATACCTATGGTTAAAAAGATAAATCCTAAACTAATAATACGATAACTCCAACGATCCAATTGTTGAATCACTTGATACCTGTAATAATTTCTAGCAGAAAGAAAATAAGTATTTAGTAAAACATTACTTTTTTCATTCATGTATTGGATTTTGCCGAAGCAAAATGACTCATTTCCATTTAAAAAATGATTGCTTTTCCCAAAAATTCTTATAACTTTTCGAAATGTAATGACTAGAAGAGCCGTGGATAATAATGATCCACATAAAAGAGCTGCATAGCCTAATACCATCATACTTACGTGCATCATTAACCACTGGACTTGGAGAGCGGGTACTAGTATTCCGGATTGATGCAGTTTGGTTAAAAAACCCGAAGTAGCAAAGCCTTGGGTAAAAATAGCGCTTGACGCGGTTATAGTGCTTAAATGATTTTGATGATTTTTAAAATAGAAAATCCGATGAATAATGGAGAAACTCCATGAAAGAAAGATTAATGATTCATATAAATCACTTAATGGGAAATGCCTCGAATAAATCCAACGGGTGATTAATAATCCTGTTAGACAGAAAACAGTAACTATCATCCCCTTTTCTGATGAATCATATAGTCCCTTGATTTCGTCGACTAATAAGGTTATCAAATGAATTGTAATTCCAATTGAAACGACCGAAAAGGATATATGAGTTAATAGATGCTCTAAAATTGAAAATATCATAAATAAAAAAAATTAAAAGTGAGAATTCCTCAAGGATACAGAATGGGAATCATAAATTAAATTCATTAAAGGACTTTTTTTTATATCTTTTCGAAGATGCTATGCCGCCACTCGGACTCGAACCGAGATGCTCTAGCACTGCTTCCTAAGAGCAGCGTGTCTACCGATTTCACCATAGCGGCTTGCTCAAAATTATAATAGCCTATTTTTAGTCAATCGTCGAGATTGAAAGACTCAATTTCAATCAAATCCTTTTTAGGAAGCATTCAAATTGATGAATAAAAATTCATTTAAATAGAGATTCAAAGATTTCCCCCTTTGTCGTCTTATTTAGTTATTAAAATTTACGTTTTATTTAACTCAACAATGGAAGTTTTCATAGTTTATGTTTTGATAAACTAGAACTGTTGTAACGATTGTAATTAAATAGTTCTAACTTCAATCTAGGGAAAAACTAAAAAAAATGTTCTTTCCCTTTTTTTTATAATTTTTGTATTGTTGTCATTCTTACTTTTTTTTTTTCAGTATTAATTTGTGCTAGGATTTATCAAACCAAACAATTAGGTATTGGGCTGGACCATATTATATAAAAAATTTTTCATTTCTAGCGTAATTGTAATTGGACTCGACTTCAAAAACTTCTTTCTAAATTAAAATTATAAAGATATATATTTTTTGATTGATCCTTCCTTTCAAACATAGGATTTTTTTGAATCACTTAAAATTCTCATACTATTCGTATACAATATCTGTCTAAATGGGAAAGGGTGCTTTTCTTAATTGGAGTGAAAGTGCGGGGTCTGGGGTATATGGTATATATAGTGATTCAGAAAAATAATGATTCAAAAAGTTACAAAAAAGTTTTATACTTAATCAATTAGTTTCAACAACCCATTAATTTTTCCTAACGTTGAGTTTGCCTAAAGATTTTATATCCCTTCTTGTAGAGTCTAAATAGAAAAAAATTATTATTGTGTTATTTAGAAGTGGTTCGGGTGCTGGGGAAAATAGGAATCCCCACCCTGGGACTAAAAAAAAGATTTAAATAAAAAGAAAGGTGAAACTTTCGAGTTTGTCTTAATTCTGTTTTCAAATAAAAAATGGTACTTTTTTTTTTATTTGAAAACAGTAGACAAATCAATTGGTTCAAAATATTAGGGAATGGAAATAGTTACTTACTTTTTTTTTTATTTCTATTTTCCTATTCTATATTATAGAGTCTAAATTCTAAGCGACATTAAGTCATTTTTCGAGTCAAACTGAGTCAAATTATTCCAGCGTTTTATTATTTATTTGTCGTACAAAACAAAAAAACTTTTTGAATTCCCGGTAGAAAGAGATTTCCCTAACGAAAAAGCTTTCAACGCTACCCAATACCCTCTCTTTTTCCAAATATTTTTACGAATACGTTTTTTTAATATAGAAGTACGTTTTTTTGGAACTGCCATTCAAAAACTAAAAGGTTCTTCATTGATAAAATTGGATGTGAAAGACATCTATTGTTTAAAAACAAATCATTTTTTTTTTTACTATTCATTTCATTATCTGTCTATTTATTCTCTAAATTATACTACCCTTATAAAAAAAATAAATATGTGAAAATGGCATAAAATCTTACTAGAACAAAAAAACAATATAATATTAGGAGTTTTTCAATTTCTATTCCATAAATATTCCTGAAAGAATAATGCATAGTTCGGAGTTATTGGGGGTACCTTTCTATACCTATTCAAATAGATATCTATAGGTTGGATTATGCCATATAATAGAAATAGAATTGGTTGAAGTTGATAAAAAAGGCAAAAGTACTTTCGTTTTTATCTCTGTCTATTTTCGGCATGCTACATTTATATATGAAAAAAACATCGAACAAGTTTTATCTACCTAATAAAAAAAATTCATCTTTTTTTTTTTTTCTAGTAACTTAGTTATTAACTAAATGCCATTTAGTGTAATGGAAGACAATTAATCCGTTCCGAAATGAATTAGTTAATGATTCTAAATAAACAAAGAATAAAAAAAAATACCTAGTTCTTAGTTTAGTGGGGAAAAGTATGGGTCATCTTATGATTTATATCCAAATCAAGTATTTAATTTGGTGTAATTCTTTACTCTTGATCTATGCACATAAATTATTGTAATAGGGAATAATAATTGAAATTTAAATTTGTTCCATCTTCATAAAAATCTTACGTAGTAAAAAAGAATTTTTTATTTTTTACTACTAATTTAGTTATCTCATTTGACTGCTTTGAATTTTTCATTTTTTTGAAGTAGTTGGGTTCATTTTTTTGAAGTAGTTGGGAAAGATTCAAAATAACTATGAATAGCAAATTTGATTTACGTTTTTTTTTTAATACTTTAATTTTTTTTTTTTATTAATCTCTTTTAGAAGAGATTAGAACCGGCGAATCAGAAACAATTAATTAAGAATGAAAAAAAAAAGTTATTATTTTTTTATGGAACATACATATCAATATTCCTGGATCATACCTTTCGTTCCACTTCCAGTTCCTATGTTAATAGGAGTGGGGCTTCTGCTTTTTCCGACGGCAACAAAAAATCTTCGCCGTATGTGGGCTTTTCCTAGTATTTTTTTGTTAAGTATAGTTATGATTTTTTCGGTCGAACTATCTATTCAGCAAATCGATCAAACTTCTATCTATCAATCCGTATGGTCTTGGACCATCAATAATGATTTTTCTTTCGAGTTCGGATACTTTATTGATCCACTTACTTCTATTATGTTAATATTAATCACTACGGTTGGGATTCTGGTTCTTATTTATAGTGACAATTATATGTCTCATGATCAAGGATATTTGAGATTTTTTGCTTATATGAGTTTTTTCAATACTTCAATGTTGGGATTAGTTACAAGTTCGAATTTCATACAAATTTATATTTTTTGGGAATTGGTTGGAATGTGTTCTTATCTATTAATAGGATTTTGGTTCACACGACCTCTTGCAGCAAGCGCTTGTCAAAAAGCATTTGTAACTAATCGTGTAGGGGATTTTGGATTATTATTAGGAATCTTAGGTCTTTATTGGATAACAGGTAGTTTCGAATTTCGAGATTTGTTCGACATATTCAATAACTTGATTTATAATAATGCGGTTAACTTTTTCTTTGTTACTTTGTGTGCATTTCTATTATTTGCCGGCGCGGTTGCTAAATCTGCGCAATTCCCCCTCCATGTATGGTTACCCGATGCCATGGAAGGGCCTACTCCTATTTCGGCTCTTATCCATGCTGCTACTATGGTAGCAGCGGGAATTTTTCTTGTAGCTCGGCTTCTTCCGCTTTTCATAGTCATACCGTACATAATGAATCTAATATCTTTGATAGGTATAATAACAGTCTTTTTAGGAGCCACTTTAGCTCTTGCGCAAAAAGATATTAAGAGAAGTTTAGCTTATTCTACAATGTCTCAATTGGGTTATATGATGTTAGCTCTAGGTATGGGATCTTATCGAGCCGCTTTATTTCATTTGATTACTCATGCTTATTCGAAAGCCTTGTTGTTTTTAGGATCCGGATCAATTATTCATTCAATGGAAGCTATTGTTGGATATTCTCCAGATAAAAGCCAGAATATGGTTCTTATGGGCGGATTAAGAAAGCACGTCCCAATTACAAAAACCGCTTTTTTATTAGGTACCCTTTCCCTTTGTGGTATTCCACCCCTTGCTTGTTTTTGGTCCAAAGATGAAATTCTTAATGATAGTTGGTTGTATTCGCCGATTTTTGCAATAATAGCTTTTATCACAGCCGGATTAACCGCATTTTATATGTTTCGGATTTATTTACTTACTTTTGAAGGACATTTAAACCTTTGTTTTCAAAATTACAGT